ACATGAACTTTGTACCGCGCACACGACTTAGATAAATTCATAATAGGCGGAAAAACTACAAAGAAATCAAAAGGGATAGGATAGAATTTATTCTATTTGTATTGTATCTGAAATTCTTTTTTCTAGTCCCATCCTACAATTTCTATAGAGTAGACCTTTGGGTCTTTTAACCAACTAACCTTTCAAATACGTATGAAGTATTAATATATTTTTCTTTTGAACGAGAACAGACAGGGTACGAACAAAAAAAGATTCTTTTAACTATTGTAATTTATTCTTTTCTCATCTATACAATGTATGGGTATATTTCCAGACGCCTAGATGGGTACGTAGGTATCCTTATCCTGCTATAGAATATATGTCTGTTGATCCCTATGAATTATTATTCATATATAAAAGAAAGCATCCATTCTAAAACTAAATCATGTGCCAGGAACCAGATTTGAACTGGTGACACGAGGATTTTCAGTCCTCTGCTCTACCAGCTGAGCTATCCCGACCATCCTCTACGTATCAGTCTAATTTTACTATATGACTTGAGGCTATGTCAATTAAAAAAATGAAAGGGTATTTACTAAAAAGGGTTTTTATTAAAGTCTTATACAGTCCCTAGACTTTCTAAGTTTGTGATAAGAGAATCCAATTTTTATAGGATCTCTTTGTAAAATAATAGGCTGAATGAGAAAGATAACAAGCTTGAAACCACTAATGAAAAGAAAAAACGAGAGTATGAGAAAAAGAATTAGGTAATCAAATAAGACTTTTTAGGGGATTTGGGGATAGAGGGACTTGAACCCTCATGATTTCTAAAGTCGACGGATTTTCCTTTTACTATCAATTTCCTTGTTGTCAGTATTGACATGTATAATGGGACTCTATCTTTATTCTCGTCCGATTAATCTCAGTTCGTCAAAAGATCTCTCAGACTGTGGAGTGACACTTATTTTATCAATGAAGAGTCGATTCTTTCTTCAACTCGGAATCGCTTCCTAACAATTCTTTCATTTTAAAATAAAAATTTGAGTCGTCATTAATCATTTGATATACTATTTCGGTAGGTATACATATGTTTATTAAGATTTATCCTTCATCCTTTCTGGAGTTTCGATGAAAAGATTCCTTTGTCAATGCAACATAGTAAACTCTATTTGTTAGAACAACTTCCGTTGAGTCTCTGCACCTATCCTTTTTTATTCGCGCTTTTTGAACCCCTGTATTTGGGTTTGGTTTCGGAAAAGAAGATTTGGCTCAGGATTGCCCATTTTTAATTCCAGGGTTTCTCTGAATTTGAAAGTTTTCACTTAGTAGGTTTCCATACCAAGGCTCAATACAATTAAGTCCGTTGCGTCTACCAATTTCGCCATATCCCCTTTTTTTTTCGATTAGGATCTTATTGTGATGTCGTTTCATTCTTTCAATGGAACCCTTGAATTCATTAGATGCCGATTCCTATATTGAATATGTTTTCCTCCTATTTTTGCCTATCTTCTTTCATCTCTATCTGCGGAAAACATTTTATGGGATCAGAAATGATTCTATCATTTCTGTATCCGCAATTCAATAGAGATAGATATATACCACATATAGATTCTTCTTTTACTATAATTTTACCCGACATTATTAAATACTTGAACGGTCGATTTTTTATTTCTTTTTGCTATAATAATATGAATTATGAATAGCTAAGAATGAATCTGAATAGTTACTAGGGAAAATAAGATCCAAGTAGTTTAGTAAATTCTTATGAAATGTACAATTTTCTTATGCGTATGTGAGCCCGCTTAGCTCAGAGGTTAGAGCATCGCATTTGTAATGCGGTGGTCATCGGTTCGATTCCGATAGCCGGCTTTTATGGATTTGTTTGATTTTTTACATGATTGATAATGTCTCTTTGAAATCAAAAACTTTTGAAAAGACCCATTTTTAAAGAGTCCCCAATTTATTATGTCGTAGAAACTTTCAACTAGGAATAAAAAAAAGGAAGAGTTAGATTAGGTCTCTACAGACCAAATCAAGAAAGGAAAAGATCCTTTTTTATTTATATATTTCATATATACAATAACAAAGTCTGATACAATTTATCTCATTATTCTTTGTAGTACAATATTTCCCTTTAGTTATTATTTAGTTTAGTTTTAATTTAGACTTATTCTGTAAAATGGAATTTCAAATAAGGAGTCTTTATGTCGCGTTACCGAGGGCCTCGTTTCAAAAAAATACGTCGGCTGGGGGCTTTACCGGGACTAACTAGTAAAAGACCTAGAGTTGGAAGTGATCTTAGAAACCAATCACGTTCCGGTAAAAGATCCCAATATCGTATTCGTCTAGAAGAAAAACAAAAATTGCGTTTTCATTATGGTCTTACAGAACGACAATTGCTTAAATATGTCCGTATTGCCGGAAAAGCGAAAGGTTCAACAGGTCAGGTTTTATTACAATTACTTGAAATGCGTTTGGATAATATCCTTTTTCGATTGAGCATGGCTTCTACTATTCCTGGAGCCCGCCAATTAGTTAATCACAGGCATATTTTAGTTAATGGTCGGATAGTAGATATACCGAGTTATCGTTGCAAACCCAGCGATATTATTACAGCGAAGGATGATAAAAAATCCAGAGCTCTGATTCAAAATTCTATTGATTCAACTCCTCATGAGGAATTGCCAAAACATTTGACTCTTCACTCAGTCCAATATAAAGGACTAGTCAATCAAATAATAGATAGTAAGGGGGTCGGTTTGAAAATAAATGAATTGCTAGTGGTAGAATATTATTCTCGTCAAACTTAAAACTCACTCAAATAACAAGGGTTCGAGCAATCTTACTTCATTTTCGACGAATGAATAGATCGGCAGCGAGAATTATATTCCTTATCTTTCCAATATTTTTGTATCAAAGGAATTAGGGATAGAGAACCCATACCGTCTAACTATTAGAATAATATTATCCCTTATTTGAGACATTATGGTCAGTAACATTGGTGAATTGGGTAACGTACGGAAAGAGAGGGATTCGAACCCTCGGTAAACAAAAGCCTACATAGCAGTTCCAATGCTACGCCTTGAACCACTCGGCCATCTCTCCTACATAATGATTATGGCCCAAAACCCGAGTGATTAGCGAGTTATTCATAATTAGATTATTTGATAGGTACGAACAATCAAATCAACCCTAACTATAAAAATAGAAAAGAAAGTTCCTTGCTTCACAGTTCAGGTAATAAAGATAATTTCATTTTATTAGTCTGTTTTTATGTTATTTCGTACTGTCCAATTCCTTTGTTTGTGGGAGCGTTTTCCTACAAGAGGTAATGAAGAATTTTAGAATGTATTGTTATCTATGCCTAGATCGCAGATAAATGGAAATTTTATTGATAAAACCTTTTCAATTATAGCCAGTATCTTATTACGAATAATTCCGACAACCTCAGGAGAAAAAGAGGCATTTACTTATTACAGAGATGGTGCGATTTGATTCTTTTTTGATCATCCAAAGACACACGATTTGGGATAGAAAGAAAAAAGATTACTGAAAGAAATCTACACTTGTTGAAGGTGAAATTTATAAATAGAGCAATTCCTTCTGTCGTGTATCCTCGAGTAATGCCGCCTCAGATGCTTCAATTGTCGATTGGAGTATTGAGCGAAAGGTTACACCTATAGGTTCTATATTACAGGTTAATCCTACTTCACTAGTACCAATAGGGGGCATATGGGAAGAAGCACTACACCTAGAAATCAACAACACAAAAACTTTGTTATTTATTAACGATTAACCCCTTCCTCCTTATCAGGGTTGGGGCTAACAAGAATGGCTGGGACAACAAGCATCCATCTCGTTGGTACTTTGGATACCCGTATAACCGTCGAAGATTGTTGAAGTGACCAATTCCTGTAAATTAGGGAGCGTTGAGGACAAAGAAATTGTTGGAGTTACTATTTCATTTCTATCTAATCCTAACACGCTTGATGGTAAGAAAAAATCTTTTGCAGAAGGGTTGGCTAGAGATTTCTTGTAAAAACACTAGCCCCGCTCAGTTTATAATGAGAATATTTTAAGTCTTAATAAGTTATTATTCTTATTATGTACATAAAGGAGGAGCCGTATGAGATGCAAATTTCACGTACGGTTCTGGAACGGAGATTCGTGGAATCGAATGACGACCGTAACGGATGTCGGCTCAATCCGAAGGAAATTATGCGGAAGCTTTACAGAATTATTATGAAGCTATGCGACTAGAAATAGATCCCTATGATCGAAGTTATATACTCTATAATATAGGACTTATCCACACAAGTAATGGAGAACATACCAAAGCTTTGGAATATTATTTTCGAGCACTAGAACGAAACCCATTCTTACCCCAAGCTTTTAATAATATGGCCGTGATCTGTCATTACGTGCGACTCTCTCTACTATAGAAAGGAAAAGAAAAAAGCATTAAATACTAAAAGGCTTTCTACATATACATCGTTCAAAATAACGATTTTTATCAGCTGTAGCAAAGAAAAAAACTTCATATCAAATGAAGAAATAGATATGCCTAGATACTTTATTCTATGGATAAAGAATCTAATTGATAGAGGAAGCACCGTAAAGATCAATTAGCGGGGTTTTAGTCCGATACAATAAGAACTGCTTACTTATATCATTGTCATGATATGAAAAAAGTTAGGAATCCACTTATGTAATAGAGTTGATCCACTAGGGAGCAGCGGTGTAGCATCAGATCCCAAAGAGAGTAAGTCTTTTCTTTCTTATGAAGGAAAGTCTTTTTCAAGGATTCTATATAAATTTCTATATGAAATTGAGATAGTTACCTTTCAGAAAATTCTAACGATACAATAGGTAAATAAAAAAAATACCCATGTTTTATTCTTCAGAAGGTGGGATAAAAGATAAAACGAAAACCTATTAGTAATCCAAATTTTCGTTTAAAACTTATGTAATTAATCTCTTTTAGTTAACCCGATAAAAAGGAGATGGGTCTCTGGATCTAT